AAATAATATTATTTAATATATAGTAATTAAAGCAATTAACAAATTCGAATAAACTCAAAAAGGTGCTCTTATTCAAAACGCCTTGTAATCTTCAACCAATTTTGCGCTTCAATATAATTACCCGGAGTAAGCGCTAGAGCTTGTTTCCAATATTCGGCAGCTTGAGCGAACCAAGCCTCCGCAATTTCTGAATCTCCTTGTCGAATGGCCTGTTCTCCCCGGTCGGAATAGGGGGGCAATTTCCTTTCCTTAGAACCGTACTTGAGAGTTTCCGACCTCATACGGCTCAACAGTCAAGCTCTTTTGGTGTACGTTTTTTTAATCTACCATATCTAATTAAACGAGATTTATCGTGGAATCCTTCCCATTTTTTATACCAAAAGAACAAGAAGTTTTGAGTTTAAAACTTGAATTTTGATTACTAATTAACTCAGTTTTATCTTTTCTCCCACCTTTATTAAAGTGGAGGCATTTCCACCATCAGTAGAGTTTTCTAAAAAGGTAACTATCTCGGTTTAATATATAACGATATTTATTATAGAATCCGTGAAAAAGACTTTCCTTTATAAGAAAGGCTTACTATCTTTGGGATCTGATGCTACACCGCTGCTCAATACCTTAGGGGATCCACTATATTACATAAGTGGATTCCTAACTTTTATTTCATATCATGACATAAATAAGCAGGGTTTTTTTATATTGTACCAAAACCTCGCGAAGTGATCTTTACGGCGCTTCCTCTATCAATTAGATCCTTTATCCATCGAATAAAAGTATCTAGGCATACCTATTTCTTCTTAAAATTTTATGAAGTTTATTTGGTTGCTACAGCTGATAAAAATCGTTGTTGTGGACGATACATATGTAGAAAGCCTATTTTGGTTTTTCTAGCATTTTAAAAAAAATTTATTCTTTTTCCCTTTTTATTTCTATAGTGGAGATAGTCGCACGTAATGACAGATCACGGCCATATTATTAAAGGCTTGTGGTAAGAATGGGTTTCGCTCTAGTGCACGAAAATAATATTCCAAAGCTTTTGTATGTTCTCCGTTTCTTGTGTGGATAAGGCCTATGTTATAAAGTATATAACTTCGGTCATAGGGATCGATTTCTAGTCGCATAGCTTCATAATAATTCTGTAAAGCTTCCGCATAATTTCCTTCGGATTGAGCCGACATCCGTTACGGTCGTCATTCGATTCAAAAAATCTCCGTTTCAGAACCGTACATGAGATTTTCATCTCATACGGCTCCTCCTTTATGTACATAATGATACTAATACATGGAATAAAAAAAGATTTTAATATTTTCATTATAAACTAAGTGGGGCTGGTGTTTTTACAAGAAATCTCTAACCAACCTTTTTGTAAAAGATTTTTCCTCAATATTAAGTCTGTTGATACTAGATAAAAAAGGGGTGACTCCCGCAATTTTTTTGTCTAAATGCCGCGTAATTTTAAGGAATTAGTCACTTCAACAGTTTTCTATGGTTATACGGGTATCCAAACACGAACGAGATGGGTGTTTGTTGTCCCAACCATTCTTGCGAGTCCTGATCCTCATAAGGAAAAAGTCTAATTTATAACAAAGTTTTCCTGTTGTTGATTCCGAAGAGTAGTGCCTCTTTCTCTATGCCTCCTATTAGTACTAGTGGAGGGGGTTTGACCTAACACAAGCATAGGTGTAACCTTTCGCTCAATACTTATAATCGACAATTGAAGCATTTGAGGTTGCATTAATCGGGGATACACGACAGAAGGGCTTGATTTATTTACAAACTTCACCTTCAACAAGCGTAGATTTATTTAAAATAATTTTTATTCCTTATATCTCGAATAAGTATCATGCTACTTTCTCCTAAGAACATTAAAAAATATAAATAAATTCAATTATAAAACTTAAAAATAAAGTATAGAATAACTAAAAAAAAAAAAAAAGAATCAAACCGCACCATCTCTGTAATAAGCGAATGCCTCCTTCTCCCCCGAAGTTGTCGGAATTATTCGTAATAAGATATTGGCTACAATTGAGAAGGTCTTATCAATAAAATTTCCAGTTATTCCAGATCTAGACATAGGCAGAAATTCATGCTATAATTTATTTTAATTCCCTTCGTGATAAAAAAATACCACAATTAAATAAAGGAATTTTCCAATACAAAATAACATAAAAACAGACTCATTAAAATTAAACTTCTACTCATACTCAAATTTTTTTTGCAGGAATCCATAAAAACTAATAAATATTGAGGGCGGTTAAATTTCATCGAAATGAAAGTCTAGTTGTATTAAAAATATGGGCAAATTTTTAGATTGCATCAAAGTTGAAGAATTACCGAATTTATTTTAAACTGTAGGAAAATTCAAGAAGTTTTGATTAAATTAAATTAAATTATGATCCAAAGAGTAAAAAGAGTTGAATAATTGCTCTATCATGGATAAAAATAGAATAAAGGTCTAAACTAAAAAAAAAACGAGGATCTAAAAGGCGCCATTAAAAATAGTCTAAAAAAAGGAGCAATCGGTGAAGTTGGTCCAACTAATTTATTTCATCCGGTAGAAAAATTATAAAATAAAATAAGGAGTCCTATCTTCGTAAACATGACATTAATAAATGCTTTTTTTTTACAATTTGTCCCATAAAATTATCTAATTTACTTAGCCTCGACTAAGCTTTTTAAAAGTTTTTTACATTTTTTTAGTTAAAAACCAAAATTATTTATTCGATTTATTAGCAACTTTATCATTATGTAGGAGAGATGGCCGAGTGGTTCAAGGCGTAGCATTGGAACTGCTATGTAGGCTTTTGTTTACCGAGGGTTCGAATCCCTCTCTTTCCGTACCCGTTACCTAATTCAATAAAGTTAATGTTATTAAACGCAATATCTCAAATAAAATACACGATTAATTATTGCAACAGTTAGAGCTTTCTTGGATATATTCTCGATATTACTAATCCCAATTGCTGTAATATTTAAAATACTAGAAAGAATGGATAAGGAATTAAAACCTCCCTATCAATCTATGATACGAGACATCAACAGGAAGAAATCCTCGGAAAAAACCCTTACTCTTTATATGGTGTAAAAGGAAGGTAAAATTGTCCAAATCCTTCTTATTTTAGTTAGATTTAAGTCTGACGAGAATAATATTCTACAACTAGCAATTCATTTATTTTCAAACCGACCCATTTACTATCTAGTATTTCATTGACCGATCCTTTATATTGTAATGGATGAAGGGTCAAATGTTTTGGCAATTCTTCACGGGAGGATGAATCAATATACTTTTGAACCAGAGACTTAGATTTTTGTTTATCTCTCACGATAATAATATCGCGGGGTTTGCAGCGATAACTTGGTATATCTACTATACCACCATTAACTAAAATATGTCTATGGTTAACCAATTGGCGGGCTTGAGGAATAGTTGAAGTTAGACCTAATCTAAACAGGATGTTATCCAACCGCATTTCAAGCAATTGTAGTAAAACTTGACCTGTGGACCCTTTTGCTTTTCCGGCGATATGAACATATTTAAGTAATTGTTGTTCTGTAAGACCATAATGAAAGCGTAATTTTTGTTTTTCTTCTAAACGAATACGATATTGAGATTTTTTACCGGGGCGTAATTGGTTTCTAAAATCGTTTCCTGTTCTAGGCTTTTTAGTTGTTAGTCCCGGTAAAGCACCCAGACGACGTATTTTTTTGAAACGTGGTCCTCTGTAACGCGACATAAGGACTCCTTATGAAGTTGCATAAACCGAAATGAAATATGAAATTAAACTAAAGCATAAATAGAAAAAAAGAAAAATACAACATAAAACGTAAATTCAATAAAAAATTAATAAGAATTTATTGAAATATTATACTAGAAAGAATAATTAGATGAATTCTTTTAATATCTGGGCCTTAATAGATTATATATCTAATTTATCGTATTTATATTAACTAATATAAAACTAGTAAATACTATAAACTCTTAAAACATATTCCTTATCATAAAAAGTAAGGTCTATTTTCTTGATTGATTTAGTGGACATAGATAAAACTCCTTCAAAATTTTTTTTATTCTAATTTCTTAGGAGATACTACAAGGGTTCCATTTGGGAAAAGTATAAGAAGCCTTTTCAATTTCTTTTATTTCACATTTTCAACTATGAAAAAAATACAACAGATGGAGAAAAGCCCGCTATCGGAGTCGAACCGATGACCATCGCATTACAAATGCGATGCTCTAACCTCTGAGCTAAGTGGGCTCACATAATATAAATTGTATACACACAGGAATTTAGTAAACTACAGGAATTTTCGCTATTAACTCGTCACATAACAATTAATATATAATTTAATCCATTTCTTTTATCAAATATATGATTATCAATATCTTAATAGTAATATTTTTTTTAATGGTTTTCCTATACTATATTTAGATTTACTAATCTAATTTTATTTAAATAAACCATTAATTTGGTTCAATTTTTATTACATAATTGAAACAAACAAATTGAAATAAATTAGCAGAGTCTATTTAAAATTTTAAATATCTAGAAAAATAAAATCGAAAAATTAAACTAATTTATTTAAATTAGTTATAGCCATTAGATTTGTTAGAGAAATTATTCAATATATAGAAAAATTAGAATTCCTTTTAGTTATTTTTCGTTCGATAAGAACTAACATAAAAAAAAAAGAATCGATCGTTCAAGTATTAAAAAGTGAACGCTAAAAATAAAAAAAATTAGGTAAAATATATCTATACCTAGAATAATACTATTAAGCCTATATCTACTATATATGTAGTATAATATACTACATATATGTTATGTATGAATCAATATTATATATTGATTTGTATATTGAATCATAATATAACTGAAAAAAAAATGTTAGGATAATGATATCCTACTTACAAAATAAGTAGGGGGATATGGCGAAATCGGTAGACGCTACGGACTTAATTGGATTGAGCCTTGGTATGGAAACCTACCAAGTGATAACTT